GGAAGGGTCCGTTTGCACGTTTGAAAGATAGCCAAAAATTTCAAGGGAATGCCTGGAAAATTGGTTTATACAAATCCTTCTTGGATGAAACCACACCAAAAAATGCCATTCCCAAGAAGTGACAAGGTAAAATTTCCATTTATTCATGAAAAGAGATGTCCCTTTTGAAGCCAGAATGGATTTTCCTTGATACCTAATATAATGCATGCAGGGTTCCTCGACCAACCATAGGTTCGCCCGAAAATCCTTAACAAAGACGTTCACAAGACGTTCTATTTTTATATAGAAATAGATTCGTTCAAGAAGAACTCCAGAAGATGTTGATCGTAAATGAAAAGATTGGTTACGTAGAAAGACGAAAATAGATTCGTATTCACATACATGAGAATTATATAAGAAAAAAAAGAATCTTTGATTTCTTTTTGACAAAGAGGAGCTGACTTTCTTTGAAGTAATAAGACTACAATATTGATTGAGAAAAACTCGTAATAAATGCAAAGAAGAAACATCTTTTACCCAATAGCGAAGAGTTTGAATCAAGATTTCCACATGGACAGAGTGAGGTATTAGTATATCTAATACAAAATTTAAATGTGAAAAATTGTCCTCTAAAAAGGGAAATATTGAATGAATTGATCGTAAATTCTGCGATTTTATTATCTTGTTCTTTTTCCTTTCTAGACAAGATATTAATTGTAGAGAAAACGGAATTTCGACAATAAAAGCAAACCCCTCTGATATAATTTCAGAATACAAATTCTTGTTGCGCGCCCAAAATCGATTTTGGTTAGAATCATTAGAAGAAATAAGAAAATGATTCTGTTGATACATTCGAGTAATTAGCCGTTTCACAATCCGTAAACTGGATTTATTGTCATAACCCGGATTTTCCGACAAAATTGATCTATTCAAAGCACGATTATGAGCAAACACATAAATATACTCCTGAAAGATAAGTGGATATAGGAAGTCGTGTTGTTGAGATCTCTTTAGCTGTAAATATCTTTGGATTTTCTCCATTTGAATTTCGATTTGAATTAAAGGTAGAAGATTCGGGGGTTATCAAATGATACATAGTGCGATACAGTCAAAACAAGATATTCTAATAAAAATAGATACCTCGGAGACAAGTAAACTTATCAACAGACCCTCTACCCTCTCTTTTTCCATTCACTTCATTTAATTTGTCCGTGTTAATGTTATAGGATAACAAGATGGTTAGAAATCTTTTATTTTTTAGACCCAATCGCTCTTTTGATTTCGGAAAAAAATTTTCTTTATCAATATACTGCTTCTTTTACACACATCTTCATTCCATAATAGAGAATGTCAATAGTTAGGATTCATTAAAAAAATAGAATCCACTCAAGTGCTTCCCGTATCGGGCACTAATTGTTTTTAACGTCTAATTAGATCGGGAAATTGTTCAAATTAAGAACAGAAGCTGGTTGCTTTTTCTTTTTAATAATTAATTAAAGCCGCAGGCCCCCTATCCATTTATTCATTCGACCCAACTTTTGTTGCGTTCCAAGAATTCGAAGAAGGTTTTGTACCAATCCGATAAGAATGAAATATCCTCAGAACTTTCCATTGAAACGACATGCTATTTTTTCCATTTATTCCCTTTCAGGGTCAGTCGCGGTCTTCCAAAGTTTACCAATGGCATGGACGAATTCGTCACTTCATCCAAATGTGTAAAAGATTCTAGCCGCACTTAAAAGCCGAGTACTCTACCATTGAGTTAGCAACCCCGAGAAAATATCGATTAAACAAAACTTCAACTCAACAAGGGGTGTATCAACATGGATACAATCAGAACCAAAATCAATTTAATTGAATTTAAACAAAGAGAAAAGAGATTTTACGAGCTAATCAAACCGTTGAATTAACAAATCTAAAAAAAAAAAAGACTTTCTAAAAAAAGACTTTCTAATAGATTCGAAACAGAAAAATGAATTGATTCGATTAAAATACAAGAAATTATTAGATAAAATAAAAAAATATACAGAATTGTCAAAACGTATAAAGCATCTGCTAGCCTTTTTTCAATCAAAAATACCCTCTTGTATCAAAAAAAGCATCATTTGCACAAGATCATAAGATAAAGTAAAAAACTACGGGACATAAATAAACAGACCCCCTTCACTTATCACGATGGATTATATTTGTTCAATACACTCTTGTCAATATAAATGTTGAGAAAAATACAGTGGAAAAAGAAAAAGGGGGGGTCAAAAAAAAACAAGTTTAAAGAAAAATTAGACAAAGTTATATACAAGCCGCTACCCCCCCTTGGTATTTCTTTAATTGAATTTCATTTGATTTTGATTAGACGAAAATTCCTTAAAAACTTCCGCTTTCTTTAAAAGACTTTGAACAGTTCCTGTGGGTTGAGCTCCTTTTTCAAGGAAATATAGAATAACAGGAACATTTAAATAAGTTTGATTCTTCATTGGATCATAAAAACCCACTTTTCTAAGATCTTTTCCTTCTCTTCGGGATCGAACATCAATTGCAACGATTCGATAGACGGCTCATTGGGATAGATATAGATCAACAATACCCCCCCTGGAACCGTATAGGAAGTTTTCTCCTCGTACGGCTCGAGAAAAAATGATTTAATTCGAAGTTTTGTCTATGTATCTAATTTTAATAAATTAAATAACAAATGGACCTCTAAAATCAATTAGACTATGATTCCAGTCTTTTTTCTTCTTGAAAAAATGAAAAAGAAACCGCTCGTACTCATAACTCAAATCGGATAACTCTTAAATAGCTCAAAGGAAAATCTTTAGTCAATTTAATTTATTGAGTAGTCTTTACTCCCTTTCGTTTATCCCGGTTAAACTATTTCAAATTCTATTTAGATTCTTTAGTCAGATCCAGTTATTGAGAGAATTAACAATCACAAAGGGTGTTTCCTTGTTTTTAAACCCTTTATTCCTCTTTTTAATCATTGGGTTTAGACATTACTTCGGTGCTTCTTAATCCTTTCAAAGTGGTAGCAACATACCCTTTTTGATTTCTTTCTATCAAAGAATCCTATGGACGGTTGATTCTAGCATGATACACGTTGAATCGAAAATTTTGGATCAATTTCAACAAGTTTTGCTTTTGAATTGGAAACTTGCTCGAATTGGATCCTTTCGATTTTCCATATATTTACGAAGTTGTTCCAGTTGATTGGCATTAACCCTAGATCCTTGCCCCTGAGAAATGAATTACTACTTTCTGGTCGAGCTCCATCATGGACTATTTACAACCCGACAAAAAACGAAGGGTTCAAGTGTAACAGAACAAACAATGTCGAGCCAAGAGCACCTCATTCCTAGACAAATAAAAAGTGGTGGATATAAAAATCCACAACGGGTCATATCCTTCAAGTCGCACGTTGCTTTCTACCACATCGTTTCAAACGAAGTTTTACCATAACATTCCTCTAATTTGGAACCGGTATGGAATTGATTCAATTATGGAATCATGAATAGTCATCGGTTCATCTGTCCATAGACGTTGTAATCTACACCTTTTCTTCTATATATGAATACATGAAACAAGATTTTTCTGAAAAAATCTTAGTAAGACAACATTTTGAACATATTTAACATACTAATTACTAATAGAATATATAGATAATAGAAAGAAAAAAATCTATATATAAAATAGATAAATTAAAATGAATTTATATCTATAATATAGATATATAAATAAGTTTTTGAATCTACATTTTCAAGTGACTTATCCTTAATAGGATTAATTATAGGATTAATTAAATGATTTTCTACTTTTTTAAAGATTCCAAATCATTAAAAAAAAATTTCTAAGTGAAATTCACTATGTTAATTTCAATTAAACATTATTATTTAATTTGATTGGATTTGAAGAAAATTGGACAATAAGCATCACCTTTGATCTTTATAGGAAGATCAGTCTTTCTTTTTGAATTGACTCATCACTAATTTCAAATACAAATTTGAAATAGATCAAAGAAAAGAACAAATAAATAAGAAGAAAGAAATCCATTTTTTCATAAGAATGAGATGTAGAAAAAATAATGTAAGTTAAGATTTGAATTTTTCTTTTTTTAATCAGATTACGAAAATAAAAATCGAAAAAAAAAAATAGGTAAGGTTTCTCATATCTATCAGATAGACTGAACAATTGTCACTGTTTGTTATAGATATAGTAACAATACCATACTATAGAACATGGAACTTGATCATTTCTTAATGAAATTCGAGCAGACACAGATGCTTAAATTTCTAATTAATATAGCCCCCACTTCTTTTTCTATTAGAATATGGTTTATATGGGAATAATGGAGTATAAAAAGTGGATCCGCGCTGGGACGGAAGGATTCGAACCTCCGAATAGCGGGACCAAAACCCGTTGCCTTACCACTTGGCCACGCCCCATTTCAATTGCTAATCGACACTAAGAAACAATAATATTGTTATTGGTTGCTTGTCAACTCCAGCCCAAATAAATAGATAACTATATATCTAGATATAGACTATATCTATAGAATAATAGAATAGAAGAATAATAGAATAGGCCGGTACTAGGATTTTGATACATATAGATACAGAATTCAACTTAATTTATTGATCATTACATAGAATTCAATTAAGATATTGTATGAAAGTATGGTTTCTTCTATTCTCCTTTGAGAATTGGAGAATTTTTGGTTGGATGGATTCAAAGAAAAGAAGGATTTTTGTCTATCTTACTTTCTTTTTCCTTATATCAAAAAGGCAACCAAAATGCAATTATCTCCAAGAACAAAATGTCTGTTATGCTTAATATTGTTAGTTTGATCTGTATTAATTCGCCCCTTTATTCGAGTAGTTTTTTCTTCGGCAAATTGCCTGAAGCCTATGCTTTTTTGAATCCAATCGTAGATGTTATGCCAGTCATACCGCTGTTTTTTTTTCTCTTAGCTTTTGTTTGGCAGGCTGCTGTAAGTTTTCGATAAGATCCTGAATAATAATATCCTAGAA